CTATATCCTTTTCATTTAAAACCTTGGCACAGATCGAAACTACGACTCTCTGATAGAGATCGAAAGCAACAAGATGATTTTGATTCTTGTTTTTTAACAGTTTTAGGAAAGGAAACAGAATATCCGTTTGGTCCTCCTCGAAAAACACCTTCCTTTTTTGAACCCATTTTTAAAGATATAGACTATAAAGTCGAAATAAGAAAATTGAATTTTAGAGTTCGAAGAGTTTTAAAAAAAATAAAAAAAAAACAATCAAAAGCAGTTTTATTTGTAAAACAAAAAATAAAAGAACTTTTAAAAGAAAATAAAATTCCATTATTTATACCGACAGAAATATATGAATCAAGTGAAACTCAAACAGAAAAGGATTCTATAATCAGCACTCAGATAATTCATGAATCACTTACTCAAAATCGATCTACAGGTTGGACAAATTATTCACAGGCCGAAGAAGAAATGAAACATAGAATTGATAGAAGAAATACAATCAGAAATCAAATAGAAATAATAAAAAAAAAAAAAAAAGTAACGCCGGGAATAAAAAAAAATAATAATGGAGAATCACCCCCAAAAATTTTGAAAATATTAAAAAGAAAAAATATTGAATTAATAGTTAAATTTTTCATTGAAAAAATATACATAGATATCTTTCTATGTATCATTAATATACGCAGAATCACTCTACAAATTTGTATGGAATCAACCAAAAAAATTCTTGATAAATACATTGACAATAATGAAATAAATCAAGATCAAGAAAGGATTAATAAAACAAAAAAAAATCAAATTGACTTCATTTCGCCTATGACTATAAAAAAGGCTTTTGATAATCTTAGAAATAGTAAGCGGAAGTCACATATTTTTTTTAATTTATCTTACTTGTCACAAAAATATGTATTTTTTAAATTATCACAAACCCAAGTTATTAACTTCAATAAGTTAAGATCTCTTCTTCAATATAATGGACCTTCTTTTTTTCTTAAGAATGAAATAAAAGATCTTTTTGGAAGACAAGGAATATTTGATTCCGAAGTAAGACATAAGGAACTTCCAAATAATGGAATGAATCCATGGAAAAACTGGTTAAGAGGTCATTATCAATACGATTTATCGCAGATTACATGGTCTAGATTAATCCCACAAAAATGGAGAAATGGACTAAATCAATGCCATACGTCTCAAAATAAGGATTTAAATAAATGGTATTCCTATGAAAAAGACCAATTATTTGATTCAAAAAAAAAACAAAATTCGAAAGTATATTTATTACCAAATAAAGAGGAAAATTTTCAAAAAAACTATAGATATGATCTTTTATCATATAAATATATTCATTCTGAAACTAAGAAGAAGGCCTCTATTTATAGATCATCATTAGAAACAAATAAGAATCAAGAAAATTCCAACAGAAATAACGAAAAAATTTTTAGCATACTCAATCCTATCAAGAATTATCTAGGAAAAAGTGATATTATATATACGGAAAAAAATACAGATAGAAAATATTTGGGTTGGAAATTTAGTACAAATATTGAGGTTGAACCTAAAAAGGACCAAATCAGGGATAAACTTAATAATAAAGGTAATGGTCTTTTTTATCTTCCAATTGATTCAAATTCTGAAATTAATTACAATAAGGTCTTTTTTGATTGGATGGGAATGTCTTTTGATTGGATGGGAATGAATGAAAAATTCTTAATCTTAAATCGCCTCATGTCGAATCCGAAAGTTTTTTTCTTTCCAGAGTTTGTGATACTTTATCATAAATATAAAGAGAAACCTTGGTTTATCCCAAGGAACTTACTTCTTTTTAATTTGAATATAAATCCAAATTTTATTGAAAATAAAAATATCGAGGGAAAACAAGAGGAGGATGAGGTTTTTTTAAATTTTAGTCCATCAAATTCAAAACAATATTTTGAATTAAAGAATCAAAACAATATTGAAGAATATTTTTTAGAATCCATTGAAAAACTAAAAATATTCCTTAAAGGAGATTTTCCTTTGCAATTAAGATGGACTGGACGTTTGAATCAATTGAATCAAAAAATGCTGAATAATATCCAGATATATGGTCTGCTGGTTAGCCTCATAAATGTAAGAAAAATTACTATATCCTATATTCAAAGGAAAGAAATGAATCTGGATATAATGAGGAGGCGTTTAAATCTTACACAATTAACGAAAAAGGGAATATTAATTATGGAACCTGCCCGTCTATCTGTAAAAAATGACGGACAGTTTTTTATGTATCAAATCATAGGTATTTCCTTGGTTCATAAAAGTAAGCACCAAAGTAATCAAAGATACCGAAACCCCAAAAATGTTGCTAAGAATACTTTTGATGAATCCATTTCAAGACATAAAATAAAAACTCTAAATAGAGACAAAAATAATTTTGATTTGCTTGTTCCTGAAAAAATTTTATCGTCTAGACGTCGTAGAGAATTGAGAATTCTAATTTCTTTCAATTTAAATTTAAAGAATCAGAATGGTGTGC